ATCATTTCTTTCAATACTCACTTGTTACGTTATTGTTATCTTATTAGTTAACAATCTTAATGATTGGATTCATATGCTTAATTCCCGATAGGACTTAATTCCTGATAGGAAATAAAATAATAAAATGATTATTCATGGAATGACTATTCATCTATTGTATTTTCATCAAATAGGGGGCAAGAAGACTCTATGGAAAAATGGTGGTTCAATTCGATGTTGTCTAATGATAAGTTAGAACATAGGTGTGGACTAAATAAATCAATGGATAGTCTTGATGCTATTGGACATACCAGTGGAAGTGAAGAACCCATTCTAAATAGTACGGAGAAAAATCGGAGTGATAGTGACAGTTATAGTTTCAGAAATGTTGATGATTTATTTTATATCAGGGATATTTGGAGTTTGATCTCTGATGACACTTTTTTAGTTAGGGATAGTAATGGTGACAGTTTTTCTGTATGTTTTGATATTGAAAATCAGATTTTTGAGATTGACAATAATAGTTATTTTCTGAGTGAACTAGAAAGTTTTTTTTCTAGTTATTTAAATAATGGGTCTAAGAGAAACAATCACAATGATACTCAATCTAGTTGGAATAATCACATTAATAGTTGCATTGATAATTATCTTCGTTTTGAAGTCAGTATTAATAGTTCCATTTCGGGTGGTACCGACAATTACAGTGACAGTTACATTTATAGTTTCATTTGTACTGAAAATCGAACTGGTAGTGAAAGTGGGAGTTCTGGTATAAGAACTAGTAAAAATGGCAGTGATTTCAATATAAGAAGAAGATCTAATGATTTCGGTAGAAAAAAAGAATACAGACATTTATGGATTCAATGCGAAAATTGTTATGGATTAAATTATAAAAAACTTTTTAGGTCAAAAATGAATATTTGTGAACAGTGTGGATATCATTTGAAAATGAGCAGTTCAGATAGAATCGAACTTTCGATTGATCCGGGGACTTGGGATCCTATGGATGAAGATATGGTCTCTATAGACCCCATTGAATTTCATTTAGAGGGGAAACCCTATATGGATCATATCGATTCTTATCAAAGAAAGACAGGTTTAACTGAAGCTGTTCAAACAGGCATAGGTCAACTAAATGCTATTCCCATAGCAATTGGAGTTATGGATTTTAAGTTCATGGGAGGTAGTATGGGATCCGTAGTGGGCGAGAAAATCACCCGTTTGATCGAGTATGCTACTAATCGATCTCTACCTGTCATTATTGTGTGTGCTTCTGGAGGAGCGCGCATGCAAGAAGGAAGTTTGAGTTTGATGCAAATGGCTAAAATATCTTCCGCTTCATATAATTATCAATCAAATAAAAAATTATTCTATGTATCAATCCTTACATCTCCTACAACCGGTGGAGTAACAGCCAGTTTTGGTATGTTGGGAGATGTCATTGTTGCTGAACCTAATGCCTACATTGCATTTGCGGGCAAAAGAGTAATTGAACAAACATTGAATAAGACAGTACCCGATGGTTCACAAGTGGCTGAGTATTTATTCCATAAAGGCTTATTTGACCAAATTGTACCACGTAATCCTTTAAAAGGTGTTCTGAGTGAGTTATTTCAGCTCCACGGTTTCTTTCCCTTGAATCAAAATTCAAAAAATGAATAAAGTATAGTACTAAATTCAGTTATTTGTAGCGAACAAATATTTAGTTCATCGTAATCAAAAAAAACGAAAAAGGATGGTGTTTTCTTTGATGACATAAGTTCTACTTGTAATAAGAGTTAGAAGTTTCGGGTAATTACTTTTTCGTTTTTCCTCCAGATCCATTTTTTTATCCTACCTCTATTCATGATTAGTAATCACGAACCTTCTATCAACAGGATAAAAAAGTGAATTTCTCCCTCCGAGGAATTAGAATTAGGGAAAATAAAAAAAAATTATCTGGCCTTCTTACGTATTAATATAGACAATAAAAAAAAAATATCGAAATCAAAATAAAAAAGAAATAAATATAAAATAGAGAATAGAAGTCATTTCTATATCTATCGATAACCCCCATTTTTTACTATGAATCCCCGTTTGTTGGATGGATCGAATTAGTTAGAGTCGCAAACTCCTAATAAAATCTTTTATTTTCATAATAAACTCCTTATTAGATTAGAAAGATAGAAAGAAATAAGGATGGGAAAAGAATAATAAAATTTATTAATAAAGCGAATTATCATACATATTCGTGTAGAAAGATGAATAGGTACACTTATCTTATTTAGTTCTACATTCCTTGCACTTATTAACTACTTCTTATTAACTACTTATTAACTACTTATAAATATTAATTTCTTATAAATATTAATTTCTAAATATTAATATTTAGAAATTAATAAATTATTAATAAATAATTATAAATAATAATATAATTATTAATAAATAATTATAAATAATAATATAATAATTATATTATTTATATATAATATAAATATAATTATTAAATAATATTTTTATATATAATATTTTTATATATAATAAATAATATTATAAATATAATACAGTTTATGATATATACTTAGGATAGATATACTTATCATATCATAAGATATCTTTCTCTTTCTAATAGATAGAAATATTAAATCGAGGCACCCATTCTATGACAGATCTCAACTTACCCTCTATTTTTGTGCCTTTAGTGGGCCTAGTATTTCCGGCAATTGCAATGGCTTCTTTATCTCTTCATGTCCAAAAAAATAAGATTGTCTAGATCCGATGGGACCAAATCTCATCAATTTATTTCAACACTGGATCATAATACAGATATTTATTTAGTGTAATATGGTACGATATGTGACTCTTTACGAACACAAATGAAAGAACTATTATGCATTTATGCGGATATCATGTATCCGCATAAATGCATGTATATGCAGGTATAGCTGGTTAAATTAAAAATGGATCGGCGAATATTTTATTTAAATGGAAAGTCAATGTATCTAACAAATTACTTCTAACGGTTTACATCAGAATAGTGCTAGTTAATGAAAGTTACTTCGGGATCAAGAAAGTAAAATTCATTTGGGTTATTCTCTCAATTCCAATCGAATGCAACTGGATCTAGTAGAGTATGAATTGGCGATCAGAACATATATGGATAGAACTTATAATGGGGTCTCGAAAAACAAGTAATTTTTTCTGGGCCTGTATCCTTTTTTTAGGTTCACTAGGATTCTTAGTGGTTGGAACTTCCAGTTATCTTGGTAGGAATCTGATATCCGTATTTCCATCTCAGCAAATTATTTTTTTTCCACAAGGGATCGTGATGTCTTTCTATGGGATCGCAGGTCTATTCATTAGCTCCTATTTGTGGTGCACAATTTCATGGAATGTAGGTAGTGGTTATGACAGATTCGATAGAAAAGAAGGAATAGTGTGTATTTTTCGTTGGGGATTTCCTGGAATAAATCGTCGCATCTTCCTTCGCTTACTTATGAGAGATATACAATCAATCAGAATGGAGGTTAAAGAGGGTCTTTATCCTCGTCGTGTCCTTTATATGGAAATCAGAGGCCAAGGAGCCATTCCCTTGACTCGTACTGATGAGTATTTTACTCCACGAGAAATTGAACAAAAAGCTGCCGAATTGGCCTATTTCTTGCGCGTACCAATTGAAGTATTTTGAAATGAACTGAAGAAAAAATGGAAAAAAACTTGCGAATTTCCTTTTTATTTTTAATACAACCGTCGACTCTATCTGATATTTCTCTAAAGTACGAGTTCTATAAAAAGGTATTGAACCCATGGGTCTATTTCCCATTTTTGTGTAATAATTTAGATCTAGGATCTAGAAGGAAAGGAATATAGAAATAGAATAAGGGTCCTTTTAGGATAAAAATGAAAAAAAAAAGAAAGCCTGGGTCTCCCTCCCATATATTTCATCCATAATATTTTTGCCCTGGTGGGTCTCTCTCTCATTTAATAAATGTCTGGAACCTTGGGTTACTAATTGGTGGAATACCGGGAAATCCGAAACTTTTTTGAATGATATTCAAGAGAAAAACGTTCTAGAAAGATTCATAGAATTGGAAGAACTATTCCTCTTGGATGAAATGATAAAGGAGTACCCGGAAACGCATATACAAAAACTTCGTATAGGAATACACAAGGAAACGATACAATTGGTCAAAACACACAATGAATATCATCTCCATATCATTTTGGATTTCTCGACAAATATAATTTGTTTCGCTATTCTAAGTGGTTATTTTATTCTGGGTAATGAAGAACTTGTCATTCTTAATTCTTGGATTCAGGAATTCCTCTATAACTTAAGTGACACAATAAAAGCTTTTTTGATTCTTTTAGTTACCGATTTATGGATCGGATTTCATTCGACCCATGGTTGGGAACTAATGATTGGTTCGGTCTACAACGATTTTGGATTGGTTCATAACGATCAAATTATATCTAGTCTTGTTTCCACTTTTCCAGTTATTTTAGATACAATTGTGAAATATTGGATCTTCTATTATTTAAATCGTGTATCTCCTTCACTTGTAGTTATTTATCATTCAATGAATGAATGAAGAACTCATTTGATCTCCTGATATCAATCAAATCAGAATCTTTCTTCGTATATAAAGAAAGCATTTTCAATCTTACTTAATTCTTTATACTTCTAGCTCTTCAAGGTATTCGTCCTATATTCCAGTACAATTATCCCAGTACAATGACAGACTCGTGTATAGGGAACTATACTAGCTACCTATCTAATTTATTGTAGAAATTCCGGGATCAATGATTGGACATGCAAAATAGAAATACTTTTTCTTGGGTAAAGGAACAGATGACTCAATCGATTTCTGTATCGATCATGATATATGTAATAACTCGGGCATCTATTTCAAATGCATATCCCATTTTTGCGCAGCAGGGTTATGAAAACCCACGAGAAGCCACTGGACGAATTGTATGTGCCAATTGCCATTTAGCTAATAAGCCCGTGGATATTGAAGTTCCGCAAGCCGTGCTTCCTG